GGTAGTGATTTAACTTCAAGTTCTAATGATCTCGAGGTAACTCAAAAATACAGGCATTTGTGGGTTCAATGCGAAAATTGTTATGGATTAAATTATAAGAAATTTTTTAAGCCAAAAATGTATATTTGTGAACAATGTGGATATCATTTGAAAATGAGTAGTTCAGATAGAATCGAGCTTTCGATTGATGCAGGTACTTGGGATCCTTTGGATGAAGACATGGTCTCTCTTGATCCCATTGAATTTCATTCAGAGGAGGAACCTTATAAAGAGCGCATTGATTCTTATCAAAGAAAGACAGGATTAACTGAGGCTGTTCAAACAGGCACAGGTCAACTAAACGGTATTCCTATAGCAATTGGGGTTATGGATTTTCAGTTTATGGGGGGTAGTATGGGATCCGTAGTAGGCGAGAAAATCACCCGGTTGGTCGAGTATGCTACCAATAAATTTCTACCTCTTATTCTAGTATGTGCTTCCGGAGGCGCACGGATGCAAGAAGGAAGTTTGAGTTTGATGCAAATGGCTAAAATATCTTCGGCTTTATATGATTATCAATCAAATAAAAAGTTATTCTATATATCAATCCTTACATCTCCTACTACTGGTGGGGTGACGGCTAGTTTTGGTATGTTGGGGGATATCATTATTGCTGAACCCAATGCCTACATTGCATTTGCGGGTAAACGGGTAATTGAACAAACATTGAATAAGACAGTACCTGAAGGTTCACAAGCGGCTGAATATTTATTCCATAAGGGCTTATTCGATACAATCGTACCACGTAATCTTTTAAAAGGCGTTCTGAATGAGTTATTTCAGCTCCACGCTTTCTGTCCTTCGAATAAAAATGGAATCAAGTAGACCTTTAAGGTCAATTATTTTTTTGTGGCGAACAAGCTGTTAGTTTATCAGACATATATTCCATGTAGAAAAATAAAATTAATAAGTACATTTTTTGAGTTCTACATTCCTTGCACTTATTATATACTCATTTATAGTATAATTATATACGACTTAAAATTAATAACGAATTTTAAAATAGATTTTTCAATATATAATATTAAGAATAACAGGTACAAATATTAAACCGAGGTACCCATTCTATGACAACTCTCAACTTACCATCTATTTTTGTGCCTTTAGTGGGTCTAGTATTTCCGGCAATTGCAATGGCTTCTTTATCTCTTCATGTTCAAAGAAACAAGATTTTTTAAACCCGATGCGACCCAATCTCAGCCATTTTTTTCAAGACGTAGATTAGACATGGATCATAAAATGTATATCCATTTAGTAGAATATCGTATAAGATGTGCCTTCTTCCGAACATGAATTAAATGTAAATGAAAGAGCTCTTATGCATGTGGACTATGTTATATGTTTAAAATAATTATAGCTATTTAACAATAGATCAGGATCCGCAGATCTCTGAAATGTAAAGTCAATGAAATGCATGTCACTATCTCTATCTATAGGAGATCATATAAAGGGGATACTAGTATTTTACATCTAGCCAATTCGATGAATTATGCCTAAAGGTTCCCATCAGAATAGTGCTAGTTGATGAGAGTTACTTCGAAAAAAAGAGTAAAGTCAAATTTTTGGGGGGTTATTCTCTCAATTTCAATAAAATGCAACCGGATCTAGTATGAGTTGGCGATCAGAACATATATGGATAGAACTTATAACGGGGTCTCGAAAAACAAGTAATTTCTGCTGGGCCTTTATCCTTTTTTTAGGTTCATTAGGATTCTTGTTGGTTGGAACGTCCAGTTATCTTGGTAGGAATTTGATATCTTTATTTCCGTCTCAGCAAATCATTTTTTTTCCACAAGGGCTCGTCATGTCTTTCTATGGCATCGCAGGTCTCTTTATTAGTTCCTATTTGTGGTGCACAATCTCCTGGAATGTAGGTAGTGGTTATGATCGATTCGATAGAAAGGAAGGAATTGTGTGTATTTTTCGTTGGGGATTTCCTGGAAAAAATCGTCGCATCTTCCTTCGATTCCTTATGAAAGATGTTCAGTCCATCAGAATAGAAGTTAAAGAGGGTATTTATGCCCGGCGTGTCCTTTATATGGACATCCGAGGCCAGGGAGCTATTCCCTTGACTCGTACTGATGAGAATTTGACTCCACGAGAAATTGAACAAAAAGCTGCGGAATTAGCCTATTTCTTGCGTGTACCGATTGAAGTATTTTGAAATGAACTGAAAATTATTTCTCATCAGGAGGTAAAAAATCAAAAAAATAATAGCGGCATCTCCTATATCACACTATCCCATTTCGGGATTAGGTCCAATTTTTTTTTATTTCTTCATTCGAATTTGAGACGGACTCTTATTCTATTTGGATATTCTTTATATATTCAAGGACTAACCATAACCAATACATCACAAATAAAAAACAGTGAATAGATTCAAAGGAAAGATACCTTGTAATAGAACTCATTGCTTGATAGGAATATTGGATCGCATAGAGTTTACAAACGAGGTGGGTTCATTAAGAATTCACAGATGAAAAAAATGGAAAAAAAGAAAGCATTCATTCCCCTTCTATATCTTGCATCTATAGTATTTTTGCCTGGGTGTATCTCTCTTTTATTTCATAAAAGTCTAGAATCCTGGGTTACTAATTGGTGGAATACTAGGCAACCCGAAACTTTCTTTAATATCATTCAAGAAAATAGTATTCTAGAACAATTCATAGAATTTGAGGAACTCTTCCTGTTGAACGAAATGATAAAGGAATATCCGGAGCCACATCTACAAAAGCTTAGTATAGAAATACACAAAGAAACAATCCAATTGATCAAGATGCACAATGAAGATCGTATCCATATGATTTTACACTTCTCGACAAATATAATATGTTTCATTATGCTAAGCGGTTATTCTATTCTGGGTAATGAAGAACTTGTTATTCTTAACTCTTGGGTTCAGGAATTCTTATATAACGTAAGCGACACGATCAAAGCTTTTTGTATTCTTTTATTAACGGATTTGTGTATTGGATTCCATTCGCCCCACGGTTGGGAACTAATGCTTAGCTCTATCTACAAAGATTTTGGATTTGCTCATAACGATCAAATTATATCTGGTCTTGTTTCCACTTTTCCAGTCATTTTAGATACAATTTTCAAATATTGGATCTTCCATTATTTAAATCGTGTATCTCCATCACTTGTAGTGATTTATCATTCAATGAATGACTGAAAAATGATCCACTGATATTAATTATTAATCCGATTATAATGTTTGGTACTTTGTACATAAAGAAGTACATAAAGAAAGCGTTCAAAAAAGTACTTACTCTTTCTATTTCTCCAGAGGATTTCTCTTATATTTGAGTAAACTTATTTCCGTACATAGCAGAATCGTGGATAGGGAACTATACTAGCAACCTACCTAATTTATTGTAGAAATTTTGGGCTCAATGATTGGACCATGCAAACTAGAAATACCTTTTCTTGGACAAAGGAACAGATTACTCGATTCATTTCCGTATCGCTCATGATATATATAATAACTCGGACATACATTTCAAATGCATATCCCATTTTTGCACAACAGGGTTATGAAAATCCAAGAGAAGCGACTGGGCGTATTGTATGTGCCAATTGCCATTTAGCTAATAAGCCCGTGGATATTGAGGTTCCCCAAACGGTACTCCCCGATACTGTATTTGAAGCAGTTGTTCGAATTCCGTATGATATGCAACTAAAACAAGTTCTTGCTAATGGTAAAAAGGGTGGTTTGAATGTGGGGGCTGTTCTTATTTTACCCGAGGGATTTGAATTAGCTCCTCCCGACCGTATTTCTCCCGAGATGAAAGAAAGGATAGGCAATCTGTCTTTTCAGAGCTATCGCCCCACAAAAAAAAATATTATTGTGATAGGTCCTGTTCCTGGTCAGAAATATAGTGAAATAACCTTTCCTATTCTTTCTCCCGACCCCGCTAGTAAAAAGGATGTTCACTTCTTAAAATATCCCATATATGTAGGCGGGAACAGGGGACGGGGACAGATTTATCCCGACGGAAGCAAGAGTAATAATACAGTTTATAATGCTACAGCAGCAGGTATAGTAAACAAAATTATACGAAAAGAAAAGGGGGGATACGAAATAACCATAGTGGATCCATCGGATGGACGTCAAGTGGTTGATATTATCCCTCCAGGGCCAGAACTTCTTGTTTCAGAGGGTGAATCTATCAAACTTGATCAACCATTAACAAGTAATCCTAATGTGGGTGGATTTAGTCAGGGAGATGCAGAAATAGTACTTCAAGACCCATTACGTGTCCAAGGACTTTTGTTCTTCTTGGCATCTGTTATTTTGGCACAAATCTTTTTGGTTCTTAAAAAGAAACAGTTTGAGAAGGTTCAATTATCTGAAATGAATTTCTAGATCCGAAAATTTGTCAACATCAAGTTAGTAAAAAGAACCGTATTTTTTTCGGGGCATTATTAGTCTTCCTAGTCTTGGACACAAGAAAGGGATGTAGAAAATTCCCCTTCTTGTGTCCAAATAATAATGAGTCTTCATACCAGTTTCTCAAAGATTCCTATCCTTAGTTTCTATTTTTTCAGGTTTCTCATAATTTTTTTGGTACTTAGTACTTTATGTATAATGTATAATAAAGTAGTGGGCAAACAAAAAAGAGAGGTCATTTTAGATTTTATAGAACTTAGTCAATGAACTTAGAAAGATAGATACTACCTAGGCCAGATGGTCGGAATTAACCAATTAAGTTCATTTTTCAAAACATCATCAGAAAAAACAAATGGGGTTTTAGGAAACATTGGAAAGGAAAAGGGGATCCATTTGTTTTGTCAATTATCTGAATAAAATTTTGATTATTAAGAACTCACCAGGATCGTTCCCTTCGAATCAGACAAAGAAAGAAGGGGACTGGTGAGTTCTTACGCTTTCATGTCTACAACTCAGTTCATCCGATTACTACAGGGATGAACCCAATCCTGAATATGAACCATAAAAG